ACAGTCACAATGGTATTGTTGAAACTAGCTTGAACATGAATAACTATCTTTCGTATTCTAAGCCCCGTCTTACGCGAACCAATACGTTTATTCCTGCGTGAACCAAATCTTGGTCTTGGTACAAATCTTGGGCTTTTTGGTATAAGTTTTGCCATATTTTATTATCTCATAAATAGATAAGTTAGAGATATATGGATATATCCATTTCATGTCTCATGTCAAAAAGGATCATTTCTAATTTATGCTTTATAATATTCTATTTGATTAATATTATTAGATTAGATAGATTAGAGCTTTAATATTATTAGAATTCAATATTTTGAGAATATTATGATAATGTTCTAATATCTTTTTTTTTGGCGAGCCCCCTCCTCTTTTGTTTTGGGGATAAAGATTATCCTTGTCTTTGTTTATGTCTTGGATTGGAACAATTTACTAGAATCCGCCCCCGCCTACGGATTAAGCGACATTTTTCACAAATTTTACGAACAGAGGCCCTTTTTTTCATATTTATCATTCCTTAACGAATCCATTTATTGGAAGAGAATAAATTTTCTGGAGATTTTGAACTTCGAATTGTATCCCCATAAAATAAAAGGAATAGAGGGGTTGAAAAAACTACCGAATCATTCGAATCTTTGATTCGGAGTCTATAAATATAAATAAATAAATATAAATTCGAAATCCTCTGATAGAATCAAAATGACTTACTTCAAGTTTTACTTTATCTCATTTTCGGGTAGTATACATCTAAAAAAAAAGACTACGTCGAATCCTTCCTGAAATAGAACTTAGAAATATCTTCATTCTCTAAACGAACTCGTAGAATACCGTCGGGAAGGGGTTTAGTAATGAAACCCTCATGAATCCGTTTTTTGTTCTTTTATTCCAGTTTAAACCCTTTGACATATTAACTAATGCGGAAGGGATATAATATTTAAAACCCGTTTTCTTTTTTCTCTCGTTTTTTCCAAAACAAATAGGTATGGAAGTTCCTCATATAATTCGGATATCAGAAAAATTACCATATATAACACAAAACTTCGCCGCCGATTCCTTCTGATCGAGCCTCTCGGTCTGTCATTATACCTTGAGAAGTAGAAAGAATTACAATTCCCACCCCACCTAAAATTCTAGGAATTCGTTGAGAATTACAATAGATTCGTAGACCTGTTCTACTGATCTGTTTTAAATTCAAAATGGTTTTATATGATCCCTTCCTTTTTCTTCTATGTCGAAGAGTTAAAACCAAAAAAGATTTATCATTTTCACAATGTTTCCTCACGTTTTTAATAAAACCTTCTCGTAAAAGTATTTTAACGATGTTTTCGTTAATGCTAGTAGAGGATATTTGAACCATTCCTTTTCTATTCATATCAGCATTTCGTATAGAGGTTATTATGTCAGCGACAGTGTCCTTACCCATGATAAACTAAAAAGATTATTTCCCCCCAATTTTGATATAATCAACATGCCTTCCTCCATTCTATTTATAGTTAAATATATTTAACTATACTATTTTAAATGGATTATTTATCTATTTTCTATTTTTCTATTTTTTTTTTCAAAAAGGCATATGCATGAGACCCAATCTATTAATTAATCTATTTGATTCAAATACTAGAATTCTATCATGATCTTGTCTTATAATACCTCGGGTGCTAATGAGACTATTTTAGTGAAATTGAACTGCCTCAATTCGTAGGCAATCGCACCAAAAATTCGAGTTCCCTTTGGCTTTCCTTCTTGATCAATCACAACCGCAGCATTATCATCATATCGTATTATCATACCATCTGTACGTTTGAGTTCTTTACAAGTACGTACAATTACAGCTCTGATAACTTCCGATCTTTCTAAAGGTGTATTCGGTAATGCTTTCTTAATTACCGCAACAATAACGTCACCAATATAAGCATAGCGCCGATTACTAGCTCCTAGGATTCGAATACACATTAATTCTCGTGCCCCGCTATTATCCGCTACATTCAAATGGGTTTGAGGTTGAATCATATCATTTTTTTTTCTCTTCTTTCAGTGCATAAGGGCGGAGTAAAAAAAAAAGAGATATTGATTGTCAAAAAAATCTACAATTGCAATTGTTTTTTTTTTAATCCCAAGGACCCCTTTCCTTGTTTCTAACTCTTTTTATTATCCCGAAAAAATAAATTGAGTTCGTATAGGCATTTTGGATGCCGCTATTGAGATAGCTTTTCTGGCTATATTTTCCGGGACTCCGCCCATTTCATAAATTATTCTACCTGGTTTAACGACAGCTACCCAATATTCGGGAGATCCTTTTCCCGAACCCATACGTGTTTCGGTAGGTCTTAGGGTAACTGGTTTGTCTGGAAATATGCGTACCCAAATTTTGCCGCCGCGGCGGGCATTTCGTGCCATTGCCCGCCTCCCCGCTTCTATTTGTCTAGATGTAATCCAAGCGGGTTCAAGCGCTTGAAGAGCATATCGGCCAAAGCAAATATGATTACACCGATAAGATATTCCTTTCATTCGTCCTCTATGTTGTTTGCGGAATCTGGTTCTTTTAGGGTTATAGTTGATGGTTCTTTTCCAATCCCATCTCTACTACAGAACTGGACGTGAGAGTTTCTTCTCATCCAGCTCCTCGCGAATGAAACGATTAAAAAATGATATACATATTTAATGAATAATATATCGAATTGTGGTATTCATTAATATTTCAGCTAATCTATTGGCTATTGGGAATTTGTATATCTTGTTTTGGTATATAAATAAACATCTATTCGATTTCTATTTTAGATGCTTTTTGCTATATAAATAGAGAATGCTATTTTCGTATAATGTTCTAACGAATACCTATTTTTCTTTTTTATTATTTATTATTATATTGAATAAAATAAAAATATTTCGCGGGCGAATATTAATTCTTTCAATATCTATTTCAGATGTAGGGTTAGCCCATTACCCTTCAAAATGGATTGTTCTTTGGTTTGTTCCGCCATCCTACCTAATGAACTATATAGGATTCGTTTTTTTTTAGAATCTTATGTTTTCACAGGTTCCGTCGTTCCCATCGCTTCTAGATTAATGATTAGGTCTTAATTTTACAATGGAGTCCCAAATGAAATTCTTTCTTGAGTCAATCTTCTCAGTTTTTATTGACTCGGGGCTCTTTATTTGTATTTCTTTGTTCTATTAATCTATTCATAAGATTATGGATCAATTTGAATTGCTGCTTTTTTACATTACCTTTTATGAGTTATGAGATGACTCAGAGACCCTACATATTATATTGGAATCGTATATCATTTATATTTGTTTGTTCTCTTTCTTTCATCCTTTCAATTATCCGCCTATTTAAATTTTATTGCTTCACAACTCATAATCAGAATAGCTTTTTTTTTTATTCAAAAAGGGTTTTAGTTGCTATAATAAAATCACCAAGATTTGATATTCTTACTTAATATCTTGACTGTTTTTTTAGATCTAGATAAAGCGAGGCGATGAGTTGGTTATTAGTTCTATAGTTAGTAATTCAGACTATGGTTATGCATCGTCTTTGTTGAATCCTAACCACTCTAAAAAAAACCAACGAGTCACACACTAAGCATAGCAATTTTATCAAATCGTTAATCAAGTCTTTATTAAATCTTATAAAATTCAAATTGTTTATTTTGTTTATCATCAGATACAACGAAAAAGAAAAAGATAAGTAAAAGCTTATCTTTTTTCGTTTACAAATTTCCAAATTTTGATGCCTAATATCCCATAAATAGTCCGAACCGTGGAGGAACAATAATCAATGTTAGCTCGAACGTTATGTAGAGGGACCCTACCCTCTCTGACCCATTCGACACGTGCAATGTCTTTTCCGTCGATACGTCCTGCAATTTGTATTTTAATTCCGTCGGTACCCGCCCCTTGAGTTAGTTTAATAGCTTTTTTCATTGCTTTACGAAATGAGACTCGATTCTTTAATTGTCCAGCTATAAATTTTGCAAGGATATTAGGGTGCCCATAAGGGTTTCCAATTCGTGTAATAGTGATCTTTAGTTTTCGGTTCACACAATTAAGTTCTTTTTGTACATTGATTTGTAATTCTTCCATTTTTAGGGATTTTAATAACTTTAGGAATCCCATATAGATTATGACCTGAATCTCATCAATTCCTTTTTGAATCTTTATACATGCGATTCCTTCGATATCGGAAGATATTCTTATCTTTTTTTGTACATAATTCTTGATAGAATTTCGTATTTTTTTATCTTCTTGTAGACCTTTGGAATAATCTTTTGGTTGTTCAAACCAAAGAGAATGATAACTTTGGGTTGTACCAAGTCTGAGAACGAGTGGATTTACTTTTTGTCCCATAATTCTTTACTACTAAAAATTTGTCCCATAACCCCCATACTCAAAATAACATATAATAAATATATAAAAAATATAGAATCATATAAAAAATATAGAATCATATAATCAAAATATAAATAACATATAATCATATAATAAAAAACATATAATGAGAAAATCATATATAATGACATGCTTTATTTCTTTCCTTCTTTCTTTTTGTTTTTTTTTTTTAGCATAATACGGCATATTTTATATTTTTCGTCTTTCATATTTTTCTTTATTTATATATAAATATCTTTCAATTTCATTTCAATATGATAATTATGATGGTTAAAAAAAAAAAAAAAGAAAAAGAACGGAACTTAACGGTGAGATATATCATCCTTTTTCGTATGTTCTCCTAAATTTCGAGTAGGAGAAAATTCTCCTAATTTTTGCCCTACCATATAATCTGTTATAAAAACAGGTAAACGCTCTTTTCCATTATGGATAGCAATTGTATGACCACTCATTGTGGGTATAATGGTAGATGCTCTGGACCAAGTTACTATTATTTCTTTTTCCACTTTTTCATTAAGCTCTTTTATTTTTTTTAATAAATGATTTGCTACAAAAGGTTTTTTTTTTAGTGAACGTATCACAGTTAATTTCTCCTATTTTTCTTT